TCTTTTGAAAATCATTACGAAGCACTACTAGAAGATGCTCTGTTTTTCCATAGAAATTTGTTCGCTCAAGAAAGGCTCCAGAAGAGATTGATCGTAAATGAGAAGATTGTTTATGGAGGAAAACTAAGATGGATTCGTATTCATATACATAAGAATTATATAGGAACAAGAAAAATCTTGGATTCTCTTTTGAAAAAAGAGAAATGGATTTTTTTGGAGTAATGAGACTATTCCAATTAGGATGCCCGTGGAGAAAGAATCGCAATAAATGCAAAGAAGGAGCGTCTTGTATCCAGCGGCGAAGAGTTTGAACCAAAATTTCCAGATGTACGGGGTGGGGTATTAGTATATCTGACACATGATTTAAATGTGAGAATTTGTCCTCTAAAAATGGAAATATTGAATGAATAGATCGTAAATTATGAGATTTAGCTATTTGTTCTAGGGAAGATGCTAATCTCATCGAGAGTGGAATTTCCACAATTCCTGCAAAACCCTCGGATATCATTTGAGAATAAAAACTCCTGTTGTGCCCAACGAATCGATTTTGGTTAGAACCATTAACAAGAATAAAAAAAAGATTCTGTTGATGCATTCGAATAATTAAACGTTTCACAATTAGTAAACTGGGTTTATTGTCATAACCTAAATTTTCTATGGGTTCGTAAAGAATTGATCCATTTAAACCATGATCATGAGCAAGTGCGTAGATAGACTCCTGAAACAGAAGCGGATATAGGAAACGTTGTTGACAAGATCTATCTATTCCTAAATATCCTTGTAATTCCTCCATTTGAAATTCTACTTGAATCACAGGCTGGGGAGATTTCTTGGGTTATCAAATGATACATAGTGCGATATGGGTCGGAACAAAGTAAAATAAAAGTCTTATAGTAAAAATGAATGCCCCGGAGACGGGGAGACTAATCAACGGATCCTCCCTTTTTCCATCCAATTCGTTCGTGTTTGGTATAGTTACAAAAGATGGTTAAAAATCCTTTATTTTTGCAACCCGATCGCTCTTCTGACTTTGGAATGCATTTTTTTTTTATCAGTACACCGTTTCTTCTACACATTCGTCTCCAATCCAGTAACTAATAGTTCATAGTCAATAGTTAGGATTCATTAAAAAAGGGATCGATGATCCATTCACAGGAGAATCCTTTCCCGCATCCGGTACTAATATATTTTTAACGTCTAATTAGATCGGGTAATCATTCAAATTAAGAATCGAACAGAAGCTCGTTGCTTTGAGTTTCCCTATAATTGGAGCCATATGGCTCTATCCATTTATTCACTCGACCCAACTTTGAATGAATTTTGTTCCGTTCAAAGAATCAAAACAACATTTTGTACTGATCCAGTAAGGATGAGATATTCTCAGAGTTATCCATTGATACGACATGCTGTTTTTTCCATTCATTCCCTTTCAGGATCAGTCGTGGTCTTACAAACTCTACCAATGGTATGGACGAATCCGTTGTTTCATCCAAATGTGTAAAAGATCATAGCCGCACTTAAAAGCCGAGTACTCTACCGTTGAGTTAGCAACCCGGATACATGTGTAGATACGATCGGAATAAAACAATAAAAAGATTGGATTGCTCCACCCAGTCAAAACATGGAACTAGCAGCAAGTGTAAAAGAAAGATCTGATGATCGATTATGAACATTAAACTGAACAGATCAGATCTGATTAAAATACAGTGGATTCCCAGACAAGTATAGATAGATATAAAAATGGATAAACCACATTAACCTTTTATCCATTTTTTATTAATTAAGAAGATACTTCTTGTGTCACAGTGGGTCCGGCCAACCGATCGTTTATGTGAAGTACTTATGGGACCAAGATAAATAGATCCATTTATCTACGATCAAATTATATTTGATCGATAAACTATTGTCAATATGAATTGAATGCTAGAAAAACAAATAATAATAAAAAAGAAAAATAAGGCGTTGTGTTGGATTGGCACTACATAGATAAGAAATGAAGTGTGGATGGAGCAATAAAATAAATAAGAAAGAAGAAGGAAAAAAGATCTCGGGTTTATTCACTAGAGGTGCAATAAGCAAGATTAACCCCTTGTTTTTGTTTGTTGGTTCAGTCCCAACGAAAACCACCTGATTGATGGTAATCCCATAATTTCATAGATCCAGTTATTTCATCTATTCAATCTATTCACTCGATCCTTTTTCTATACGTCTCATATCTCATATCAAGAGATTCTTTATCGTTATATGAGACCATATGGGAGCAATAGTGAATAGGGAGCAAGAAAAAAGGGAATGTTGGAGAAAGAATTACACAAAGGTAGATACTGGTCGCCCTTTTGATTTCATTCATTTTATTTTGTTTGATTAACTCGAAGTTCCTTAAATACCTCCGCCTTCTTTGAAATATCATGAACAGTTCCTGTAGGTTGAGCTCCCTTTTCAAGGAAATATAGAATAGCAGGAACATTTGAATAAGTTTGATTCTTTATCGGATCGTAAAAACCCACTTTACAAAGATCTCTTCCTTCTCTTCGGGATCTAACATCAATTGCAACGATTCGATAGATGGCTCATTGGGATAGATGAATAATACCCCCCCCAGAAACGTATAGGAGGTTTTCTCCTCGTACGGCTCGAGAAAGAATGATTCGAATTTTTGTTCTGTATATAGATAGATGCCAAATGGATCCATGAGATCTATGATTGGAGTCGTCTTTTTTCGTACTTCCTTGCTAAAAAAAAAGAAATATCATTCGTACTCATCACTCAAGTTGGGTAATTCTTAAAGAACTCAAAGGGAAATCCTTAGACATTTATTGAGCCGTCTCTAACCTCTTTTGTTTGTCTCATCTAGAATCCATTTTGATTCCTCATTCTGATCCAGTTGTCTCATTCTGATCCAGTTGTTGAGACAATTGAAAATGGTGTTTCCTTGTTCTGGGATCCCTTATCTTTGCTTTGAATCATTGGGTTTAGACATTACTTCGGTGATCCTTAATCGTTTCAAAATGGTAGCAACATACCTTTTTGTATTTCTTTACGTCGAAGAATCATACGAACGATTGATTCCCCTGTGATACACTTTTGATCGAAATAGTTTTACTAATTGCGACAAATTCGAAATTTAACTTTTCGATTTGAAACTTGTTCGAAATGGACCCTTTCCATCTTTCTATATCGAAGATATACTTACGAAGTCGTTCCAACTTATTGATTGACACTAACCCTAGATCCTGCCCCCTGATAAATGAATCAATACTTTCTGCTCGAGCTCCATCATGTACTATTTATAACCCAAAACAATAGAAATTGGGGTCTTCGTGGAACAGAACAAAATATGTCGAGCCAAGAGCATCTTCATTCATATAGAAAATGGTGGATGTAAGAGTCCACATCCGATCATGTCGTTCAAGTCGCACGTTGCTTTCTACCACATCGTTTCAAACGAAGTTTTACCATAACATTCTTCTAATTCGGAACCGGTATGGAATTGATTCAATATAGAATCATGAATAGTCATTGGTTCAATCAGTACATAGTATTCCATATTTTTTTTTTTTATTATTATGAAAGGATAGGGAATGAAACACATTTCTATTTATATTTATAAGAAAATAAGAAACACGAATAAACGAGTGTTTTAACACTTCTTTACATCTTCAAAAGATGATTGTTCGGGACGATCAGTCATGAATGAAGAATCCAATATCCAATGAAGGGTCCAATTCTTTTTCGAACAACTAAACTAAACTAAAGAAGGGTCTTTGATTAGATTCCCAATACCGGAACAGAATGAATCATTAACCAAAAAAGGCTATTCCAATGACCCGAAAAGGCGGGAAGCGACTCGATAGAATAGATCTCAAACTTCTGCGAGTACCAAGGCTTCATAAGGATTCATTATAATATAAATGGTTTCACATAAACAAAAGAATCTCCTACTTCGAATCATTACTGGAAATGAGTTTCCCCGTAAAAGAAGTCGCTTAGCAAAAAATTTTGAGTAGATATCTCTCACTGATTAAAGAGACGAGAATTGATTGGATTCTCATAAGATAAATCTATGTTTCTTTTCCCATTGAATCATCAATGGTTTAAACCAGATAGACCAGATAGATGGATCGAGAAATTCATTTGTTTTCATATAGAAAAGGACACACCCAAGGTAAGATGAAGGTCTTTATTCTTTCATCTGACATCTGATTGAAAAAATCCTAATTGAAGTAGTATGATCTGCCCGTATCTATCAGATACACCGAATAGACCGAACGGATGTCACCAGGGGAAGTCGTGGATATTGTGGATATCTAAGGCATGACAGAGATTTTTCACCGAACCCGAACCGCTATTCTAACTGAAATGGAATAATAACAATACAATAGGCATGGTTAAGTTTCTACATGTTTTGATTTGCTTCAGAAATCCTTCCATAAATTCCAAAAAAGAGAGTGAATGAAATGTATGACTCTCGTCTACAATCGATACATTGATTTCCAATTATTCATTGGAGCAAAATGCAAAATAAAAACAATTGGGTCCAAAGAAAATACGTCTGTTCTGTATTGAACTTTATTGTTTGTTGATGAGATCCAGGCAAACACGGATATTGAAATTGAGATCTTCCATACGAATGAAATTCGATGGGGATCATGAATTATACCCAATCAACAAAAGGATCCTCTTACAATACAGGATACTATATAAGATAGCATAGGTACAAAGCCAAATAGGTCTAGAGCAATTCGTTGTTACTATTTTTGCACCAGTCTTAGGAGTTTTAATCCCAGTGATAGAATTAGTACCAAGAACTCCCTCCTTCTTTCAACCCAGAATGCATCATGTAGGCATCCAAATTTCATTGATCTGGGGATGAAAGTTTCTCTAAGTAACTAATAAACTGCAATATGAGCAGGGCGGGCATACCTTGAATGGCCCAATTTTGGAATTGAACTATTGCTTCATGTTCCCATCCTACCTAGACCAAAAAAAATCTTTTTTTT